TAGAAAAGGATTCTATAAAAGCAATGAGAAATAGATACGAATAGAGCAAGAAAGAAAATAAAAATAAAAAAACATAGTATAGAAAAGATATCCAAAATGATATAGAAATCACTATCCTACCCTTCATTTTTATTTCCTTAATTTAATTTTGTTTGATTAGGGCAAAGTTACTTAAAAACCTCTGCCTTTTTTAAAATATCCTGAACAGTTCCTGTAGGCTGAGCGCCTTTTTCAAGGAAATAGAGAATAGCGGGAACGTTTAAATAAGTTTGATTCTTGATCGGATCATAAAAACCCACTTTCCGAAGATCTCTTCCTTCTCTTCGAGATCGAACATCAATTGCAACGATTCGATAGACGGCTCATCGGGATAGATGTAGATGAAAAAGAACCCCCCCCTAGAACCGTATAGGAAGTTTTCTCCTCGTACGGCTCGAGAAAAAATGATTCAAAGTTTTATCTATGGATAAAATTTGATTAGAATAAATAGGAAAGAAATCCGTAAAATAAATGAATAAATTCTATAATTTCAATTTCACTCATTTTTATTTAGCTTACTTCCAGAAGAAGAAAAAATCATTTGTACTCATAACTCACGTTCAATAATATAATATCTCAAATATCTTAAAGAAAAATCTTTAATTTAATATTTTTTTTGAGTGGTCTTTAACCCACCCTTTTTGTCTCGTTTAAAATCTATTTTGATTCGTTATTCGGATCCGTGAGACAATTGAAGTGGTGTTTCCTTGTTCTGGGATCCTTTATCTTTGTTTTAAATCATTGGGTTTAGACATTACTTCGGTGCTTCTTAATCCTTTCAAAATGGTAGCAACATACCCCTTTTGCGATTTCTTTCTATCAAAGAATCATACCGACGGTTGATTCGTGCGCGATACACTGCGTATCGAAAAAGTTTTAGCCGTTCCAACAAATTTTTTGAATTGAAAAATTGTTCGAATCAGATCCTTTCGATTTCTATATCGAAGATATCGAAGATATACTTACGAAGTTGTTCCAATTTATGAATTGGCATTAACCCTAGATCGTTGCCCCTGAGAAATTAATCAATACTTTCTACTCGAGCTCCATCATGAACTATTTACATTACAACCCCCCCAAAAAAAAGAAGGGCTCTAGTAGAATAGAACAAATGACGTCGAGCCAAGAGCACCTTCATTCCTATATAAAATGGTGGATGTAAGAAAAAGAATCCACACTGGATCGTGTCCTTCAAGTCGCACGTTGCTTTCTACCGCATCGTTTTAAACGAAGTTTTACCATAACATTCCTCTAATTTGGAACCAGTACGGAATTGATTCAATTATGGAATCATGAATAGTCATTGGTTCAGTCGGTACAGAGACAAAGTCATTTATATTTTTTCTTATCTACATAGATAATAAAGATTTTTATGAAGAAATATTAGCAAGATCCCAGCTTTTTTGTATGAATGGAACGTTTTTTTATAAATATCTATTTCAAAAAAATATCTAACAGAAATATCTAGAAATCTAAACTAAATAGATATAGAAATAACATAACTAACAGAAATCACACGAAAAAATAAATTCCATTTTACTCTGTCCCTTCAAGTGACTCAATAAGATAGACTGGCCCGTTTCCAACTTCCCAAAGAGTCAACCCATAAGGAATCATTACAAATCTTGATACTTGAAAAAGTTTCCAACTTCTACATCATTATTTGAGTCAAGTTTTACAGTAAAGACTCCCTTTTTTTATCAGTATCATAAGAAATAAGAAAGAAAAATCTCTGTTTCTTTTCGAATGGAATGGAATTTTCAATTATGTAAAGCAAATAAGCTAAATCAAACAATAAAAAAAAAAATATCGAAAATATATATATCATATCATTGTTAAATAAAATATATATTTTAGGGATGCCAATTCTTTTTCACAAAAAAGGAAACACTATTGTATATTGTCACTGAAACAGGATAAGAATACATACCTATAGGTTAAGCGCTTCCTCTTTTATATGTATTTTCATTTCATAATTTCATATTTTTTTTAATGAGGTTAAGTAATCTTTCTACAACTATGATCTACGGCCCATTTTAGCTTTCTCTGGGTCACAAAGGGGTTCAGTTACTTTTGCATGTCATTTGAACTCGATTTAGTTCAGTTTGTGAAAAACTCAGATATGCTTCCGCAAAGAATCATTCAAAATCAAAAAAGAAGGAGGAATAATATTCTATGCAATATTAGACCTTGAAACAGAGCCTCCTTGAACAAAAAAAATATTAGGATACAATGGATACGCTCTGGGACGGAAGGATTCGAACCTCCGAATAGCGGGACCAAAACCCGTTGCCTTACCGCTTGGCTACGCCCCATTTCTATTTTTATTGGACACTAATACTAATAAAGAATAATATTGGTATTAAGTCTTCGTCAATTCCAGTCCAACTATCTAGAGAAACTCTTTTTTCTTTATCTTTATAGAATCTATTATAGATTCATGCTAGGATTTTGGCATGTGTATATCTAGAATTCAACTGAATTTATTGATCATTACATATAATTCAATTAAGATATTGTATGAAAGTATGATTTCTTCTATTCTCCTTTGAGAATCGGAGGATTTTTGATTGAGCAGAAAAAAAAAAAGAAGGATTTTTTTGTTTATCTTACTTTCTTAATTTTTCCTTAACTCAATCAAAATGCAATTATTTCGACGAAAAAAAAGTCTGTTATGCTTAATATTTTTAGTTTGATCTGTCTTAATTCTGCCCTTTATCCGACTAGTCTTTTCTTCGCCAAATTGCCCGAAGCCTATGCTTTTTTGAATCCAATCGTAGATGTCATGCCAGTTATACCCCTGTTCTTTTTTCTTTTAGCCTTTGTTTGGCAAGCTGCTGTAAGTTTTCGATAAGAGCTTTAATACTATCCTAGAAAATTCGTGATTTATTCGAGAAAAATTATAACAATTGATAAGATCAAATAAGTCTGACAGTATGAACCTTCGATTCAAACTCTCGGATAGTCAATCCGGCTCGCCCTATTTCCTTTCCCCGCTTTAATCCTTTTCGGGGAAATACCTTATGAGCTTAGGGTCTCTTAGAATATCTAATTGTGGGTATGAAAGTGATTTGTGGTAATTAAATTAAAGACTCTTATTACAAATTTCAACTTCATTTGATTTGAATTTCTGAAATTTGATTTGAATTTCTGAACATTCTTTTCTATTTCTATAATTCATTTCTTGGTGTCAAAATAGGATATGTGATATAAAAGTGGAGGATCTATTATCTTTTCTCGTTTTTCTTTTTCAAAAAATGATCTTGGAGGTTGTGTAATGCTTACTCTCAAACTTTTCGTTTACACAGTAGTAATATTCTTTGTTTCTCTCTTCATTTTTGGATTCCTATCCAATGATCCAGGACGTAATCCTGGACGTGAAGAATAAAATAAAAATTTAGTTTTTCTTGTTTGATTTTACAATTTTATTAATATTTTAGCTATTCCACATATTTAATTTAATTAGGAAAAAAAAAGGGGGGTTTGCAAAAATAGAAAGAAAAAAATAGAAAGTCATCAACGGAAACGGAAAGAGAGGGATTCGAACCCTCGGTACGAATAACTCGTACAACGGATTAGCAATCCGCCGCTTTCGTCCACTCAGCCATCTCTCCCAATTGAAAAAGATAATTACTATGTTACATTACACATCAAGTAAGGATTAAATAAAGTATTTTTTTTACATTCTTTATCGTTATTATAGAATTAGTAATTCCATTTAGATGCTCGAAAGATCCAAATAGAATAGAAAGATAAATAAAGAAGACCTTCTTGCTTTTATTTTGTTCGAAGTGCCTTTTGGGCCTGGCCCGGTCAATACCCAGCCGGGCCTTTTTTTGTTCCAATGAATTCCCGTTTTTTTGTTTATAGGCAACATACTCTAAATAGCCAATTTGGTATCTGTGTAAAAAATTCCTTTCTGGGGTTTACATATACTTATCATTTTTGTTATAATAGAATCCAGAAATTGAGAAGGATTTTTGATTCAAAAGAATCAATTAAGTATGTATCCATTTTTATTTTCTTATGTCATGTCATTAGGGAAACCCAATTTTAGGTTCAAATCCAAGAATAAGTCACGAATTCTCAGTCAACGAATAATTAATGGTTCGGTTCCCTTTTGTCATAAATTTCAGCTTTTTAAGCGAAAATAGACATTTGATTTTTCAATAGAAAGGTAAGTGGAATTCGGCATTGTGGGAAGATACGATACAATCAATCGAGGGGGTAGATCAAATACATTACAATAAATAATAATATAAATAAATAAATTAAATACAATAAGAAAGGATAAAAACTTTTCTAATTTTTATACATAAATTTAAATTTAGATTTAGAAAAAGGATTAAAAAAGGGATGCAAGATGCAAGTATAATAAACTAAAGTTTAGTAATCCAACCGAAAAAGAAAAAATTTTTCCTATTGGTATCGTTTTGGCGGCATGGCCGAGTGGTAAGGCGGGGGACTGCAAATCCTTTTTCCCCAGTTCAAATCCGGGTGCCGCCTCATCAACAAATGAATCTAAATCTCTTATTCTGTTCTGGGGATTTTGTAAAAGCTCGGAAATCCTTGAATCTAAAATCAAAAGAAAGATTATATTGGAAGGATTTTTTTTATAGTTTATAGAAAACAAAAAGTGCAAAAAAATTATTATTATTTTTTTTTTACTTTGAAGGGCAAGAAAAAGGAAAGGGTCTCTTTTTTTATTACTAGACTAGACTAGATAGAATAGATGTTCCATTAGTAACATTCCCTTATAGTGTCAGTATATATTTTACTTGTATTTAGTCTTTCCCGATTAGAAATCATATAGGAATTTTTGAAATGGATTTATTTGACTGGTTCATCAATAGTGTTCGGCCAGAATCTCTTTTTGACTCTGGACCATTCATTCTACTATTATTAGTGAGCAATAATGGAATAATTCTATCATAGAGATAAGGGATATAATTCACATGGATATAGTAAGTCTCGCTTGGGCTGCTTTAATGGTAGTCTTTACATTTTCCCTTTCACTCGTAGTATGGGGAAGAAGTGGACTTTAGAAGCACTCCTAATTTAGTTTAGTTAACGGTATCAATTGTTTTATAGATCGGTCTGCAACGCATTTTTTATTTAAATTGAAATAATTTTCAATTTAAATAAAAAGATCCTCATTTCAAAATTCCCTTGGATTCTAGTGGAGAAATGTATTCTATAACAGTAAAACGATTTTTTCAGATTCATCGGAATAAATATATCATAGAATCGGGTCCTACGTCAATTCCATATATGGATTAATAACTACATAGATTGAAGATAGAAGCTAATATAGTATACCGACTTTATTAGAAAGTCAAGTACAATTTTATTTTATACATTACTATAACACTAATAGAGAGTATGATAAGAAAAAAATTTCTTTCTTACCATACTCTCGGATCTCATAGAATACCGCCGATTATAGCCCGTTGATTTCATTTAATAGAATACTTTTCTTTTGATTTCTTCAAATATGGATAAGAATTCAGAAGTCAAGTTTCATTCAAAGTAATTAATCGTTTTGACTGACTGTTTTTACGTAAATTATAAGTAGAAAGGCAGTAGGAACTAAAATGAACAGTGCAGTAGCAATAAATGCAAGAATATTTACTTCCATAATCTCATCGTTTTTTTATTTTACAATAACTCGGGATTTAATCCCATAGAGATGATAAATCTTTCACCTGTCAATTCAATGAATGCATTACCTATCGAGGATCTTGAATCAGATCAATATCATATCATGAATAACAATATCTGAGCTATTAAATTAATTCGTCGTCGAGAATTGAATAGTATAACATACGAAGACCCTTTATCCATACCGAATCCAATCTTGGATTCCCCCACCGAGCAAAAATTCCCTTTTTATCCTTCTTTTCTGTTCTTTTTTTGTATGTAGTCAAACGAAGTATTATCTAACCACGCATCCGTTTCCATTAAAAACCCAAAAAGAGAGGAATTAGGTTCTAAATTTTAATGATCCAATTTTCTTTGGAAGACAAAGAAGTATGAGAAAGATGAGGCGCGGGATAAAAGATGGAATATTCTATCAACTTCACTATTTTAGTTATTTTCATTTTAGTTTAGGGTTTATTCTTTCTAGAATCCTGAAAAAAAAAGAGAGGAAACCTCTTTGGGATTCAATTATGCTCTCTGTCCCCTCTTTCACAGAAAATAGAGGGGCGAATTGATGTACTTATTGGATCCGTCGGGACTGACGGGGCTCGAACCCGCAACGTCCGCCTTGACAGGGCGGTGCTCTAGCCTATTGAACTACAATCCCAGGGAAATAAGAAGAGATCTAGCAGAAAATTTGAATTCTTTTTTATTCTCTTGTATCAGGTAAGGTATTTCTTAAGAACAAGAGAGTTCTACCGTCTGATAGTAAATTGGCAAATTGTTGGGCCGAGCTGGATTTGAACCAGCGTAGACATATTGTCAACGAATTTACAGTCCGCCCCCATTAACCACTCGGGCATCGACCCAACGCCTAAATTTTTTAGACGTTCCATAATAAACTTCCTTTCGTCTACCAGGCAGACTTGACAAATACGGCTACGGATCATTTGATAGAAAATACCACTCCTATAGTCTTGAGTCTTGGTACACCCCCAGAGGGACTTGAACCCTCGTTTTCTCCGTGAAAGAGAGAGGTCGTAACCACTGGACCATAGGGGCCTACGGCCGCCTTCATAAATCAACTAGAAATAAAAGGTCCCGAGGGCCGGCCAAATCAAAAAGCACTAGAATATGGGTAATAAGACAAATACCATAGGTAAAAAGAAAAATACCTTGAGATAATATAAAAATAAAAATAGAATAGGAAAAACAAAATGGGTAATTAAGGCCTAGTAGGGCTACCTTATTAACTTTAACTTAATATAACTCAGGCCGAGATCCGTCTTTAGTAGATCCATAGTATATAAATCAAACGGAAAAACTCCTTAAGTATTCTGGGGGTTAGTTAATGGTAATCAAATCAAACTTTACCATTAAACTATATACCTTGAAACTTTATTTCATTGGTCTTTCTCATCTTTATCTCTCTCATTCACAAAGGGTTATGCGTTGGATCCATGATCCTTCACTCTGCAGTAGATTCAAGATGGTTTACCAAAATAGGATTTGGTCGGTCAAATTATATTGACCCCTAAGTCATACTGTCAATTGACAACACGACAGCAGGGTAATAAAAGAACGGAGAAGACATAGATATAGATATAAAATAAATAAATTAGATAGATATATCTGCGTTAATAATAATAAATATTCATATCCTATAGTTTTCTTCAATATTCAAGTAGATTAGAATATCTATATCAATACCGTTATATTATACTATAAAATAAAAATAAATAAATAGAAACTAAAAATAAACAAATATAAAAAATAAATAAATAATATTCTAAAAAAATCCCAAAGCACAGTAAGCCTAAG